GTTTCCTACTCACACGAGCCCATATTCTTGCTTTTCTATCAATCTCTAATTCTGATCTTCCTCCCCAATCTGATATTATAGTCCCGGTATAGATAAAAATTCCTTTATGGTCCAATTCTGAACGATAATAAATGCCGGGACTTTGCAATATTTGATTGATCACAATTCTGTATATTCCATTTACTATGGAGATTCCCAAGGAATTCATTAGAGGAATATTTCCAATGAATATGGTCTGTTCTTGCATATCTTTACCGGGCTTCCAAATCAATCCTGCGGGTACATACAATTCAGAAGAATATGTGAGTGATTCATACACAGCATCTCTCTCTTTTATCAAAGGTTCTGCCAATTGATATGTTTCTACAAATAATTGAAATTCAATTTCTTGGTCTGTATCTTCAATTTTTGGAAACTTATGAAGTTCTTCGGCCAAGCCCCAATCAATGAACCTACAAAATCCCTCAAATTGTATCTGGCTAAACCCTGGTATTGTAGACATTCCCTCATTTCTATCCCGTAGCATCTTAATTCATTTTCCCGTTTTTCGAAAATCCCACTATTGGCCCACTCTTCATCGACCCATATGGGTCGACCGAGCAATCATGGAATGTATATTCTTTTTACTGAATCGCATGAAATTGTATAGAATTTCCTATATATGAAATACGTATTGGTATGTGTGTGTGGGAGGGGGGGGAATAAAGAGAAATTTTCATATAAAATTGCAATTTGTGAAGGATACAAATAGGAATGAATTAATAAAACATTCCTGGAAACAAAACTCCATCACTTCAACTTATGGAGTCCTATTCAACTTATGGAGTCCTATATAGAAGATAAAAAAAAGATCCCATTTGTACCTATCATTAGGATATTATTATCAGGTTGGGTAGTTGAAATAGATTCAGGATTTGATCCATTCTCTAGGAATGAGATAAAGATAGGATAATAGAGTGTCGAATTGATTTTAACACTTAACTTATTTCATTAATTCCATTGTTCAAAAAAAAATGGCAAAGAAAGGGGGCATTTTTGTCTCTTTTGAAATTAGTAAAATACGATTGAAGTGCGTAAGAAGAGTTTGATTTATACTTATTAATACATATATACATGTGGCTATTTCCCTATCTGCATATCCCATCTTTTATCGCAATTCCATTTGCAGCAACAGAGGTGATGCTATATCTTTTGATCAAATTTCAATTCAATTCATTCAAAAAAAAATATTGAATGCAATATTCAACAAGCACGACTATTCACTATAAGATATAAGAGGGGATGCCCGGACAAGGCACCGACTGGATGTCCGTGTGATAATGTATGTTCTAGGGTTTACATAAACACATAATTGTTGTTATAATTGAAATGGAAAAAGATTTCTTATTGAAAATAATTGATACGAATTAGTCGGATATCCGCTTTCTTTTCTTTTTTCTTTAAGAAAAAGAAAGAATGGCAAATCAAAATACAAAAGCCGTTCATGAATTCTCGGTGAATAGTTCATAGTTCCCATTTTTCCTTATTTTTTTGATTCTGTGATTGGGAATCCGCTTTTTTGAATAGAAAAAAGAAAGGAGAAGTTATTATTCGATTAAGAATCGCTCAAATTCTGATTATATCAGATTATATTAAGTTAAGTGCTGTATGTCTGTTTTGAAAGGCTATACAATCAAGAGATCCACTAGATCTAAAACAGAAGGATTTTGTCCTTTTTGAAAAGGATAAAGAAACCGTAAGATCCAATTCAAATCAGAGAGAAAAGGAAGGGTTTAATAAATCCTCCAAAAGAAGATTTCCATCTATATCGATTTTGTTTGTATCGTTTTGGCGGCATGGCCGAGTGGTAAGGCGGGGGACTGCAAATCCCTTTTTCCCCAGTTCAAATCCGGGTGTCGCCTGATCAACAAAAGATATAAAATCCCTTACCGCCAAAATAGAAGTAAAAAAAAATATTGCCCGGCCCCGGCGAAAGTGTAGTCATATGCATATATAGGTATAAGGGCTGTTCATACTAGATTTATACAATCTGGAGGTTCCATAAAAGACTTGCATTTTTTTTATGTTCTTATGAAAGGCAACAAAACAAACAATGGATTTTTCCTACATGTTCCATTAATAACCATTTCCTTAAGACTTCCGAAATAGTTGTATATCTTCTTTATGCTTAATACTTTCTGATTCTACCAGAAATCAAATCACAAGAAATCTTGTTAAGAATACATTTTTTGTATTAGTTCATCAATTAGGTCAGACATTTTGACTCTTCCCCACAGATTTCGCTATTATTAGTTATCAATAATGGAATAATTCCTTCATTTTCATAAAGATAGGGGACATAATTGGCATGGATATAGTAAGTCTCGCTTGGGCTGCTTTAATGGTAGTCTTTACCTTTTCCCTTTCGCTTGTAGTATGGGGAAGAAGTGGACTCTAGCGGCACTATTAATAAAGTTAAGTTGAATAATTGAACTGTATCAATTTTGAATAGATCGTTATGAGAAGGGTTTTGTTGTTTTTTTTTTAATTTTGATTTTCCAAAGAAATTTTATTGGAAGACGGTAATATATGAATGAGAACCTTTAGATCAAACAAATATGGAAATAAAATAATTGGATTCCGATATTACTCGTATTTATAAACTTAAATTAATATTAATAATAGTAATAGTAAAAGTAATACAAAGAATAGGAAATTTTTCCTACCGAAGTCTTCCTATTCCGAAATATTGCAAACTACTATGCATAAAAAGATGTTGCTGTGTTGGGTGAGCCGCGCCTATTTACCGTTTTTACTCCTACGAATTTTTTTTTATGCTTTATTTTTTAACGCACAACTAATCTCATATCGTGGTTCAAGCATGAAAAATTTGCGAGGTTTACTTCTGCTTTTCCAAACCCGAAGAAGTTATTATATAACCCCTTGGATCGTGTGTTAACAGCTCAATCGAATTACTGGAATGCGAAAAAAACTTTTTTGGTAATATATAACCATACAACCCTTCCTTTCCTCATTGATTGTTTCGAGAGACCCCGAGATCCGTGCTGAGACTAATCAGAAATCTAGGCATTAGAGGAGTTGAACTTCGACGATTTCCGATCGATCAAAATCAACACAATGGGTATATTGAAGAGATAGAATTGGGGTGTTGTTTCTATGTACATATCATATATGTAATATACATGTCAGTATATGTACCTAATTCGCATGTACATATATCGAGACCATATCTTTATATAATATGACTGTATAGAATATACTAACAGATAGTGTAGTAGAAAGGACTATATGAACTTTTCTACCACACTATCCATTAGTGTACTTAGATTGTTAGTTCCGTCCTGCTTATTTCGTTTAAATTTCTTCTTTTATTCTTATGAGGAGCTAATAATTCAAAGTTTGAGTCAAATTAATCATTTTGACTAACCGTTTTTACGTAGATGATAAGTAAAAAAGCAGTAGGAACTAGAATGAATAGCACAGTAGCAATAAATGCGAGAATATTAACTTCCATAGTCTCATCGGTTTTTGCTTCGCAATAACGCGGGATCTAATCCCATAGAAGAAAGTATTTCTTCTGTAATATAAACGCAATAGGTGGATTGCATCTTGATGATAATGAATCGGATTCATATTACGAATAACAATATCTGATCTATTAAATGGATTCATCGTCGAAAATGGAATAGTATAACATAAGAGGACCTTTTATCCATATAAAAAGTGGAATCGCCAATCCAATCTCGAATCCCATCGAATTTCTCCTATTTTTCCACTCTATACTTTGATCTTTATTTCTTAATTTTATAGAAACGACCAATCGCGGTCCTTATAACAATCATCTAATCTAAGACGGAGTGCCGTCTGACCGGTGCGATATTCCATTGGCCGCATACCTAAATAGTAGGAGTCAAATGGAAAAGGGACGAGTTCGAAACAAAGTGTTTTTTTTCGTGGTCCAATCCTCTTAGATAACCGATAAATGTAATAAAGGCGGATTACAGGTATAAAAAATCGAATATTCCGACAAATTCACTATTTTAGTTTAGGTTTTAGTTAGTAACTTTTTTCTTCCTTGGATTGGAACTGGGATACGTACACCCAACTTCGACATGCAATTTGGATGAGATAGATAGATTGTTTTCAATTATTAATTAAGTAAGGTTCCACAAAAAATTGGAACTAGAAGCTAGAAAAGGGGTTTTCGTCGAAAAAATGTCCCAGTCGGGTAACTCCATGAATTTTATTGTGTATCGTAACAAATACCGTTTTTTTGATATGTACCCTTGGAAGCATATGGATACTTTATTCTATTTCATTGATCGGGAGTAATCAAAAAAGTGAAACTGGTCATGAGTACGGCGATACCTCCAACTACACATGTCTCTTCCCCGTCAATCAATATTAAAGTAATTGAACTTCTTTGTTTGATTCGAATTCGAATCAAACAAAGAAGTTCAGGATCCTTCAGGTGACAGGATCCCGCCTTGCGCCCCCTCTCTTCACAGAAAATAGAGAAAAAAAAATGGATGGATTCACCGCGCCGGATCCGATGTCGGGACTGACGGGGCTCGAACCCGCAGCTTCCGCCTTGACAGGGCGGTGCTCTGACCGATTGAACTACAATCCCAGAATCCCGGGGTGAGTTTTACAGGATATCTACTATTTTTTTTTTAATTTCATTTGAATCATTTATATTTCAAATAGTTTTTCTTATAATAAAGACAAATAGTTTTTCTTATAATAAAGACAAAGACGGCTATTTGAAATACTGCACATGGATAGAAACTAGAGTGAGAATGACAGGATTCCTAGGAATCCTGTGGTTATTACCAATAACCAGATCCAAACACGGTAGAAATCAAAAAAAAGGGGATGTTACAGACAAATTTTGTCCCCTTTTGGCTATCGGGCACTTCTAGAGGACAAATCTATTTGGTTACATCATTCTTATGGGAATGGCGAATTAGTGGGCCGAGCTGGATTTGAACCAGCGTAGACATATCGTCAACGAATTTACAGTCCGTCCCCATTAACCGCTCGGGCATCGACCCCGGAAGAAGAAATTCGAGGTTTATTGATAATCCACGATTTACTTCTTTTCGTGGAACCTTACCCCCAGGGGAAGTCGAATCCCCGCTGCCTCCTTGAAAGAGAGATGTCCTGACCACTAGACGATAGGGGCATACCTGCCCGACCGCCATCATACTACGATCATAGTATGCTCAGTTTTTTGGAATTGTCAATATAATGAATCGATATTTGTCATTTATGAACATCATATAACAAAGTTATATGGTCTTTTAGGGATTGATTTGTCCGACAGACAGAAAAAGATGAAATGTCAAATTCTATTTTATTTATTCCATTTTAATTCATTAATTTTAATTAACTCATCACTCGGATTGAATATGCTGATTTCTATCTCACTCTTAAGACGGAAAATTCATTCAAAAACGATAGCATTTTTGTTTTGATTAATTCAAAATCATTATGTAGAAATCTAGGAAGGGATTCAATGAAATATATTCTTGGATCTATGTTAGATTAGTACACGTATAAATAAGTAAATCTCTTCTTGATAGGATAGAGGAATAAAAGAAATTAGGATGGCCGTGAAAGAATTCATAGCACGGCTGCTATTAAAAAAATCCGAATTGGATTACTTTTTTTTACTATAGAACTTGAACTTCCGGGGTAAATTCAATTTATTATTATTTTCCTGAATGATCCCCTATTCATACATGTATCTATATCTTACTGTATCTATATATATAGATATATATATAATATATATAGTATCTACATAGGTAATGCAGTAGACTCATAACAACCAATGGCTTTTTCTAAATTTTAGATAATGGGCCCTTTTAACTCAGCGGTAGAGTAACGCCATGGTAAGGCGTAAGTCGTCGGTTCAAATCCGATAAAGGGCTTTTCAAAAAAATTCCGCGGTCCAAAATCTTAGACTTTTTAGCAGATAATACAAAATACATTTTTTATCTTTATTCCCGCTTATCTTTCCTAAAGAAAATCACTTATTTTAGAAAAAATAAGCCCGCATGATGAATTTTTCAGTCGAATGAATTCAAGTTGAACGTTTATTCATTCAAACGAAATGTTTGTTCATTAAGATGGGTTCATTGGGATTCATTAGGATAAGATAATAAGTAATCACATTAATTAGAATTCGATTAAGAGGATTGCTATGTCACTACAGGTTATACTTCTCCCCATTTTTCGTTTCATTATTATTATTATCCTATTCCTATTTTCTTTTAGCCCTGGTACATCGACCTATTATGGATACCCGACCGGGGTTATGAACCACTAAACAAAAGTCTTCCTACTTCTCAATAAAACATATCGGAAAAATTCGAAATCAAGAAAAGAAAAAGTAAGTGGACCTGACCCATTGAATCATGAATATATCATCTATTCTGATATTAAAAAATAGTCGATACAGATAAAGTTGTCGAAAGCGGGCGAGCTTTTTTAGTTCCTTGGACCGCGCACGAATTTGTCGATATTTCCGATTGAATCCTCTTCTCTTGTTTGTTCATAAATGCTCCATAGGAATAAATCACTATTCCTTTCTTCCACCGAAAAGTATTTCTTTCGAATCACAAATCTATTTCAATATCTTTCTTTTTTTATGATTCCATAACATAAAAAAGGACCCATTTCTATCTATATAGGATTTCGATATGGATATCAGATCATCGCTCCATTTCATGTGCCTAAAATTTCCACATCGATATATCAGATATTTTTGTTCCACCAATGCAACGGAGAACGAATACGAGAAAACAACTTTCATTTTAAACCCCAATTTCCTATTTTATTTAATTTCGATTTCTTTTAGAGATAAGAACAAAAATAAAGAGCGAATTTTTTTTCTTCTGACGGATAAAGGGAAAGGGGAAAGGGGGAAATTTTCGAAATTTCTTTTTTTGTTCCGCCCTCAAAAAAAGGTATACTCTGGGGTTTTCGATTTATCCGAAGGAAATAGAACTTCGGAAAAAGGAGACAATAACAAACAAAAAACAATCCAATAAAGAAAAGTAATGTTATATAGGGTAGGGTACTGTAGTAGTTTTAGTGATAGTTATATATAAATAATAAATCTATGTTGTTATATATAAATATAACTATCTATGTTATATACTGTAGTATTTTACTATACACAAAACACAAAATGAAATTGGGAAAATCCATAGAGATTTTTATGGATCCTTTCTCAATATCACGGATAAGATCCAAGTATCATAATACTTGATCGAACGAGAAGATAGCTCTATCAACTAGTGGGGCTCGTTCGCTCTTCCACAGTGATTTCAAAAGGAATCATCTGATTGATGATTCATAAGACAATTCCGGGTTCGGGTGGCTATTAAGAAGAGGAAGAAATAGTCGAATCTGGCTCTTACCTATAGGTCAGTTTGATTTGTAGCCCCATACCGCGGGGGGGTTTGTATCTTCGATACCCATTCATGGAAA